ATCTATTAATAGGGTTTTGGTTTACACGACCTGCTGCAGCAAATGCTTGTCAAAAAGCATTTGTAACTAATCGTGTAGGGGATTTTGGTTTATTATTAGGCATTTTAGGTCTTTATTGGCTAACAGGCAGTTTCGAATTTCACGATTTGTTCGAAATATTCAATACCTTGATTTATAATAACGAAGCCCATTTCGTAGTTGGAACTGTATGTACTTTCTTATTATTTGCTGGTGCAGTTGCCAAATCCGCCCAATTTCCCCTTCATGTATGGTTACCGGATGCTATGGAGGGACCTACTCCTATTTCCGCTCTTATACATGCTGCTACTATGGTAGCTGCGGGGATTTTTCTTGTCGCTCGCCTTTTTCCTCTTTTGATAGTCATTCCATCCATACTCCATCTAATCGCTTTAATAGGTATAATAACAGTACTTTTAGGAGCCACTTTAGCTCTTGCCCAAAAAGACATTAAGAGAAGTTTAGCTTATTCTACAATGTCTCAATTGGGGTATATGATGTTAGCTCTAGGTATGGGGTCTTATCGAGCTGCTTTATTCCATTTGATCACGCATGCTTACTCAAAAGCATTGTTGTTTTTAGGATCTGGATCTATTATTCATTCTATGGAAGCGATTGTTGGGTATTCTCCAGATAAAAGCCAGAATATGGTTTTTATGGGGGGTTTAAAAAAACACGTGCCAATCACCAAAACTTCTTTTTTTTTAGGTACACTTTCTCTTTCTGGTATTCCACCTCTTGCTTGTTTTTGGTCCAAAGATGAAATTCTTAATGATACTTGGGTGTATTCACCAACTTTCGCAATAATATCCTGGACTACAGCAGGATTAACTGCATTTTATATGTTTCGCATCTATTTACTTATGTTTGAGGGTCATTTAAACGTTGATTTTCAAAATTACAACGGAAAAAAAAGTAGTTCCTTCTATTCAATATCTTTATGGGGTCAAGATGGACTGAAACTTATTAACAAAAATTTTCGTTTATTAACTTTGTTACCAATAAAAAATAACGAAAGTTTTTCTAAGAATTCACACGAGAATAGAAAAAAACCAATACGATCCTTTATTTTTATTAAAAATAGTGACAATAAAAAAATTGCACCCTATCCTCATGAATCGGATAATACTATGTTATTCCCTCTGCTTATATTAATGTTTTTTACTTTGTTCATTGGATTCCTAGGAATTCCTTTCAATCAAGAAGGCATAGATTTGGATATATTGTCCAAATGGTTAACCCCATCTGTAACTCTTTTACATCAAAAATTGAATAATGAAAATTTTTTTGATTGGTCTGAATTTGTGTTAAATGCAACCTTTTCCGTTAGTATAGCTTATGCTGGAATAGTTATAGCGTCTTTTTTCTATAAACCTATTTATTCGTCGTTACAAAGTTTTGCCTTAATTAATTTTTTTGCCAAAAGGTCTCTAAATAGGGTTTTTTCGGACAAAATTCAAACTGTAATATATGATTGGTCCCATCATCGTGGTTACATAGATGCTTTTTATACAACATACGTAATTCGCAGTGTAAGAGGGTTGTCCCAACTAGTTAATTTTTTTGATAGGCGGGTAATTGATGGAATTCCAAATGGATTGGGTGTTGCAAGTTTTTTTCTAGGAGAAGGTCTCAAGTATGTAGGCGGAGGACGCATTTCTTCTTATCTTTTTTTGTATTTATTCTATGCGTCAATTTTTTTATTAATTTACTATTTTTATTTTACGAATATGAATTTTACTGATCAGTAATAATAATGCGAGGTATTTTGATCTGGTATACACAAGAATCAATCCGAATTTCCTTATTGATTCATTTTCTGATCTAATTGATACGTCATTGAATTAGTATTCATGTATCAAAAAAGGATGTAAGACAAGGCATGTGCGCAGCTATTTATCCACCCGATATATATATCGTAGGGGAAGACAATTGTATCATCAATCCATTTTCAATCGTGGATACATATGTATCCTTAACATACTGAAACGACTACCATTATTAGTATCAAACCAATAGCGATTCATACAAGCTAAATCTTCTAATCGATAATTGGGCCAAAGAAAGAATTTTAATTTAATAAATTTCATTTTATCTCTATCAAGATCTTTGCTTTCATCCAAAAATTGACCACAGGTTTTTACCTTGTTCCCATTGCAAAATACTGCATTTTTATCCACACAATTACTATTCCTTGAATTGAAACAACTTAGAATTCTCAATTCTCTACGGCGTCTAGACGATAAAATATTTTCAGGAACAAGCAAATCATAATGATTTTTGTTTCCATTTTTCGTCATCATTTGATGTCTTGCAATCGATTCCTCAAAATGATTCTTATCCAAATTTTCTCTGTATCTTTTTTGATTATTTTTTTGTTTAATCTCATGAACCAAAGAAATCCTTATGGTTTGATACATAATAAATTCTACATTATGTTTTACAGGTATACGAACTGGTTCGATAATAAATATTCCCTCTTTTAGGATTTTTGAAAGATTCAAATCCCGGATTAGCATTGGATCCAGAGTGAACTCCTCCTTCTTAATAAAGCCGAAACCAAACTTTGTTGTCATTCTGCTTTCCTTTTCCCATTCAAGTACGGACAGCGCATAATCGAATAATTCCATAGTCAAAGGACTCAGCATCCATTTCAATTGCAAAGCAAAAGATCCTTTCATGAACGCATTTAAGTCTATTTCCCAAGTCCAAATGCTTTTGGGTTGATTTTTCGTTCTACCCATTTTCATATCTGATTTCGTATAAAGTTCTTCCATATATTTTTGTTGGTTTGAGAGAACAGATTCAGGGTTCCCTCGGTTTTGGGCATCTGATGCGAGATCTCTTTGACCTATGGTTTTTTTTTCTTCTTGATTCTCTAATTCAAAAGATTTTTTTTCGTTTTCATTTGATAGTATAAGATCCCCCTTTTTATTTTGAGTGATATTTTTCTTTTGACTAACATCTTCATTAAAATGAAAAAGAAGTGAATGAATTGGTATAAACCCGGGTTTCATTTTAGATACATTAAAAAATAACTCAAATTGTGGGAATAACCAAGGTATCGGCTTCGATACAGGACGATTTAGTCTTTCTTCATTCATTCCCATCCAATCAAAAAAAGAAAAGAAACCCTTTTGATTGGATGGGTTGATTTCTTTATCTTTATTAATTTTGAGATAAAAAAGACCTTTCGTATCAAAAAATTTTCTATCTGGATTTTTTCTATACATAAAATAATCTTTTCTTATAAAATTAGTAATAGGGATACTCCCCCCCGTATCAACAAATTTCGGTTTATGTATGTTGTAATTATATGAGTCCTTCTTATCTTCATAAAAAATCGATTGATATGCTAAAAGATCATATCTATACATTTTTTGAAAATGATCGTTTTTATTTAGCAATAACGAAACCTTTTCCTCTCTTTCAGATGAATCCCGTTTGGTTAAATTTTTATTTTCAACCCTACAATGTTGATTGACTCTATTTCGCCATTTTTGCGGTACTAATTTAGACCATTTTAGCCCAGATAAATCGTATGGATAATGACTCTTTAACCAATTTTTCCATTGATTCATTCCAGAATTCTGAAGTTTCTTATGCTTTAATTCGGAAGAAATTATTCCTTGTCTTCGAAAAGAATCTTTTATTTCATTCTTAAGAAATAAAGACGCTCCGTCATATTGAAGGACAGATCTTAACTTATACAAGTTAATAACCTGGGTTTGTGATAATTTGTAAAATACATAGGCCTGTGACACGAGGGATAATTTAAAAGAAACCTCCGACTTCGTCTGAATCTTATGACGAATACGAGAAGGTGAAAGTTTTTTTTGTATAGTTGAAATACGCTCAATTATCTTTTTCTCTTTTGTATCAAAAATTTTTTTTTTTTTTAATTTACGAAAAAGTTTGATAATGATCATGGGCCTATAAAGACTATTAGTAAAATGATTAATGATATATGGAAAGCTCTCTAGAAGGATATCCGTGTATACCCTTTCCACGATCCATTTTATAAAATAATGTGATTTACGGATTAATCGATCATTTCTTCTTTTTAATATCTGAAAATAATTTTTTAGTGATGCTAATTTTTGAGCACCATAACTTGTTTTGTTAGGACTAATATTTATCTTTAGAGTTCGAAATCCATTTTTCTTGTCTTTTGTAATTCTTTCTATTTGATTTCTGATTGTGCTTGTTCTATCAGTCAGATCTTTAATTTTGATTTCTGTCAGTGAATAATTTGTCCAATCCATAGATCGGGTTTGAATGGATGATTCATGAATAATCTGATTATTGATTATAGAATCTTTTTTTATTTCACTCGAATCCTCTCTCAATTTTTTTTGTTCTTTTGGGACCTTTAGAAACAATAATTTTGTTCTTTCTTTGAAACTTTTTAGAGCTCGAAAACTCCATTTTATAATTGCTTTTTGGAGTTTTTGCAAAGGGGGTCCAAAAGAATAACGAAACAAAATACCAAGTCCTACGAGAGGAGAACCAAAAGGACGGTCAGTTTCCAGTCCCCAAATCGTTAAAAAAGAAGCAGGACTTTCCTGCTTTGGATTTGGATCCCTACGAGAAGGTCGTATCTTAGATCGGTGCCAAGGTTTCAGACGGAAAGGAAATCTTATCATTATTTGTATACCCTCTGTGGCCCAGTTTTGAGGAAAAATTCCGTTTCTTCCTGTTTCTAGTACTGGCATACCTTTATAGGTGCATATAAGATGCACTTCTCTATTCATCTCCCTTATATCCTGCTCCCACTCGGACTCTTGGCGTAATAAGAAACGGACAATATTTTTAGCTAGTATCAATGAAGGTAATACAATAGATTTTCTAAGCCTCGACTGAATTAGTAAAATAAAAGCTCTTATTCCATGAGCATAAATAATGACATCATAGAGGTCTGATATTTTTTCTCGTGTCCTGTCTATTCGTTCCATTTCCGTCGGCCCGTCCCGCCCCTTTTCCATTTCATTGACTTCTTTTTTAATTTCTTCGTAGCTTTTGTTTTCCTCCATGTATATTTTTTTTTTTTTTTTCAACCTCTTTATTCTTTTTGCTACGCTTCCTTTTATACCCTTTCTAAAAATGTCTTGTATTAGGTCGGAAATCTCAATTACTGATAATATGAATGGTTCGAAAAGACCATCCCAAGAAAATCCTACTCTGTCGAAAAAAAGTGGGGAATACGGATATGAGGGAAACATTTTCCCCGTAAGGGTTTTACGTCTTTGAACACGCATAGAACCAGTGATTATGTCTCGACGAAAATCCGCGTCATCGGGATAATCTATCATATCCACTTCTTCTGTTTCATCAGGCTTCGTCATAGTTTCGGCATTCTCTAGACCCTGCATAAAAAGAACTATACGTTTCGCTTTCCTCGAGCGAATTTGATGATCTACTATCCACTCTTCCCCCTCTTCCGTTGTTTCAGTTTTTCCGATTTGTTCTACCTCGCTGAATAATTTGTATGACCATCGGGGGACTTTTTTATTTATTCCAATCGATTTTTTTCGGGTTGTTTTTTCCATGGTAGGAATTATGGCTGTATCGCATATTGTTTGAATGATGGGATCAATTATGACTCTTTCGATTAAAAATTTCAAAACTTTTTCTGGATCTTCTGAATCAATTCGTCTTTGTTCCGGAAATAAAGAAATTCCTTTCCAATTTGATGTTGATTCTTCAGCAAATTCATCGATTAAAAGACTCAATTCTCTTGCTAATGATTTTTTATCCAATGTATATATTTTCTGTCCCAATTTCTCTTCCAATTTCTGGTCCAATTTCTGGACCAATTTCTCTTCCAATGTAGCTATTTTCCCTTCCAATTTCTGATACAATTCTTCAAAATGAAGTTCCTTACCCTTAAAAAGAAGGATACTATGAACTTTATTGAGTTTATTTATCAAATTTGTCTCTATCGAATTTTTGACTGCAGTTTCATTTAGGATTGAAGGTAAAAAAAAATTTTTTATTATTCCACGATAGGATCCGTTTAAGAGAGGATCATATATTTTAGGCAAGTATTCTTCTTTAGTTTTATTATTGCATAATCGAGTCTTTTTTTCGAGTACATCCAGATAAGGAGATCCTCTGTCTAGGGCTTCAATTCTATCTCTAAACTCGTTCCTTAGGCTCCTCCATTTTTTTTCGTTGGTATAAATCCAACAATAATAATTGTGCAGTTCATCATAGAAGAATTTATCCAGTTCATCACAGACGAATTTTTTTGTTGTAAAAAAATAAAAATACATTTTTTGTCGTAGCATTTCAAAAAAAGCTGATAAACTGGATGGATATGTAAAAGAAATTCTTCGTTTTCCATCACTTTGACATGTATAAAAAAAATATTGTGACATTTCGTTTCTTACAGCATGTTCGAATCGATAATTTTTTATATATCGCAACGGGCGATTCCATCGTTTATAGTCGAAAAGAAGACTCACAGGGGTTTTTTCAAACCAGAAGAGGTCTTTAGCTTCTTCTGTTAAGTGAAAGTGGAATTCATCCTTTGTTTTGTCCTTTCCATTCACTCGGATCCTTTCCGTTTCATCGATTTTGTCCGGATCCTCCCTTTCTTCCGAAAAAAGGGAAGGAGAAGGATCTTCTTCGGTGAATCCCTCTTGTTCCTGTTTAGTCCCTTTCGTTTCGAAAGTTGTTTCTATTTCTACATCTCTTTCTTTCTCACTTTCCCCCCTTTCTGTCGTTTTTGAGGTTTCTTGCAGTTTCCTACTAAAAATGGGTGACGGCATTCTGCCTAAAGAGTAGACACAGCTAATAAATAAGAGAATACTAAAGATTCGATCCATAGAACCTATCAAGTCTAACACAAAGTACTTCAATTCTGACACAAGGTCCTTCAATTCTGACACAGAGTACTTGTACTTCTTATACCCCTTAGATCGAATAATTCCATTAAGGTACGTATTAGATCGAATAATCGATCGAATAGAAAAATTTTGCCGTATCCAGACTAATACCAAGCCAACACATTTCATGAAAAAAAAGTGACCAATTAACCAACCAACAAAACTACTTGTTACAAATAACATCTTGTTGTTGCATCGAAACATATAAATGTTGACTAATCTGGCTAACGTTGAACTTGGTAAAACAAAATGGTTGAATAGTTGAAAAATGAGATTATTCAGGAATACACATTGAATGCTGAGATTACGCATTGAATTTCTGGTAGTCGATCCATAATCAAAATGATTGCTCCAGAAGAAATTAAACAAAAGATAGGGTAGAGCTAGGAAAGTTATTGTATGAGGTCTACCCAATGCTAGATGCAGAGGCGTATAATAGATCGATATGAACATCATGAGCTGTCCCATAATAAAACCGGTTGTTGCTGCTACCGTCTTCTCGGTTCCGTCTTCTCCTTCTTCCATAACCAGAGTTCGGAGAAGGACGAGATAGGAGGGCCCTATGGAGAATGTGGTCAGAAATCCATAATAG